TTCCCTAATGACAAAGCTTTTAACGCTGCCCAATATCCTTTCCTTTTCCAAATATTTTTACGAATACGCTTTTTTGATATCGAAGTACGTTTTTTTGGAACTGCCATTTAAAAATGAAGAAGTTACTCATTGTTATAGTTGGATGTGAAAGACATCTATTGTTCAAAACCAATTATTTTTTCTTATTCATGATCTATTTTTCTCTAAAAAAGATTCTCTTCATAAAAAAGAAATATAGATAGATATAGATATATCTGTAAAAATTTGATCAAAAATGACTCGAAATAACATAAAAAATTTTTGATTCCATACACTATTCGTAAAACCAAAAATTTTTGGTTTGGAACTCTTAATTCTCGTTGTTTATATCTCAAAGTTATATCTTTAGAATCTGCTATGTGATAGAAATCAAACTTAATAAAATAAATAAAGAGCCTAAAAGACCTTTATTTTCGTCATTCTATTCTATACTTTATTTACATGTAATAAAATACCTCAAAGGATTGTAAACTTTTGCCTAAAAACGTGAGTCTTTTTTTAGTAATCTTTTTTTAGTAAAACTTGAGAAAAAAATACACCTAAATTCCATTTTCAAATTCGAATGAGACTAGTAAGAAAGATCTGTTTTTTTGATAAAAAAAGTTCATTTTAGATCTATAATCTTCTAAACTTTACTAATAAATTGTTTTGATTGAAATGGAAAACAATCAATCCCATAATGAATTAGTTAATGAGTTGAAATAAAGTAACTAAAATAAAGAGTTTTTTCATTAGACCAATGACCTTAGTTAATCCTATAATTCATATAATTCATATCAGCATCAGTACTCTTTTTAGCCTAAATTGTTTTATTATTTTTATTAATTATTATTACGATTATTAATTATTATGATAATTTCTCGTAATAATATATTTATTTATATTCTTTTTATTTATATTTTATATTTTATTTCCTATTTATATTCTTTTTATTTATATTTTATATATGGCACTTGGTCATATCATTTCTCCAATTGTAACTTCTTGTTTTGAATATTTGAACGATTTTGAAAAGACTCAAAATAAATACTAATATAAAATTAAAATTATGAAATTAAATTTAAATAAATTAGTGCATATCTTGATTTTTTAGTGACTTTTTCGAAAGAGGTAAGATCCGGTGAATCGGAAACAATTAATTAAGAATAAAAAACTTTTTTTATGGAACAGACATATCAATATGCGTGGATAATACCTTTTCTTCCACTTCCAGTTCCTATGTTAATAGGGGTGGGACTTCTTCTTTTTCCGACGGCAACAAAAAGTCTTCGTCGTATGTGGGCTTTTCAGAGCGTTTTATTGTTAAGTATAGTCATGATTTTTTCCATGAATCTGTCTATTCAGCAAATAAATAGCAGTTCTGTCTATCAATATGTATGGTCTTGGATTATCAATAATGATTTTTCTTTAGAATTTGGATACTTAATCGATCCACTTACTTCTATTATGTCAATATTAATCACTACTGTTGGAATTTTAGTTCTTATTTATAGTGATAATTATATGTCTCATGATCATGGATATCTGAGATTTTTTGCTTATATGAGTTTTTTCAGTACTTCCATGTTGGGATTAGTTACTAGTTCAAATTTGATACAAATTTATATTTTTTGGGAATTGGTTGGAATGTGTTCGTATCTATTAATAGGATTTTGGTTCACACGACCTGTTGCAGCAAAGGCTTGTCAAAAAGCGTTTGTAACTAATCGTGTTGGTGATTTTGGTTTATTATTAGGCATTTTGGGGTTTTATTGGGTAACAGGAAGTTTCGAATTTCGTGATTTATTCCAAATATTAAATAACTTGATTTCTACTAATGAGGTCAATTTTTTATTTGTTACTTTGTGCGCTGTTCTATTATTTGGCGGTGCTATTGCTAAATCTGCACAATTTCCCCTTCATGTATGGTTACCTGATGCAATGGAAGGGCCGACTCCTATTTCAGCTCTTATACATGCTGCTACGATGGTAGCAGCAGGAATTTTTCTTGTAGCTCGACTTATGCCTCTTTTCATAGTCATACCCCACATCATGAATTTTATCTCTTTTATAGGGATAATAACAGTTTTTTTAGGAGCTACTTTAGCTCTTGCTCAAAAAGACATTAAGAGGGGTTTAGCCTATTCTACAATGTCTCAATTGGGTTATATGATGTTAGCTCTAGGTATGGGGTCTTATCGCAGTGCTTTATTTCATTTGATTACTCATGCTTATTCCAAAGCATTATTGTTTTTAGGATCGGGATCTGTTATTCATTCGATGGAAACTCTTGTTGGATATTGTCCAGAAAAAAGCCAGAACATGGTACTTATGGGAGGTTTAACAAAACATGTACCAATTACTAAAAATTCTTTTTTATTAGGTACACTTTCTCTTTGCGGTATTCCACCCCTTGCTTGTTTTTGGTCCAAAGATGAAATCCTTAATGATAGTTGGTTGTATTCACCTATTTTTGCAATAA